CGTGTGCTATGTAGAAAGTAGTTTGCTGCTCCTCCTCCCCGTTGAGGGCCGATTGATTGACCGAGATGGGAATCAATGCCTAGTTCCGGATTCGGACATGAATTAGAACTATACAGATTGTATAAGTTAAGGTTCAAGTCAAGGGATTGGATAATGGATCTAGCTTGTGCATCTTTTCGTTCATAGTGGTATATTGCCAGTCCCCTTTCTTTTGTATATGACCTTTTGCTTCTGTTAATGAGATCATTGGCAAATCTATTATATAAGATATCATTCAACGACTCCCTCTAAACTTTTATTTGGCAGCTGGTCTCGCTTGCAGGGCCTGAATCGATTGCTCGAATGTACTTGCTTTTCTTTGTTGAACCTTCTACGGTCTACCCTCTTTCTCGATATCCCAATTCTAGCGTTCGTTAGCAGAAGAAGAGATAGGGGTAATTTCACTTTTTCTGTGAAAATGACTGAAGCAACTATAAAGGGAAGAAGCTAATCCTGCCCCCGCGAAGCGCTACGCTCCAGCTTACGAAAAACTACTTTCCAAGCGAATGAAGACAGACTACTCTACTGGGAGTGGGAATAATGCTCCAGTCCTTAGCCCTGAACTCCTTCAATATCGCACCTAAAGAAGCTGAGCCTACTTTACGCACTTCCACAAGGCCAACAACACAAGCAAGAAGGCATCGCCTGCCAAATGACAAGCTAAAGACGAAGAATTACTATACCTTACTTCCTGAACAGAACCGGCATCAAAGGGTTTTCCTAAATTAATTTTTTAGAACGAGAAAGAAGAGGGTCCATTGCAGCCTTACCTTGCTTTGCTTGAACTGTGTTTAAGGAAGTCTTCCACTCACTTCGTACCTTTGCTATATTTTATCTGTCTTTCGGTTGTTTTACTTTCACGTAGGTGGGAATCAGCAGCGCAGATGGATATTAAGAAGAAATTCTTTACAATTGGTATCAATATAAAGTAAGCCCCCTCTTTCTTCTCGACAGTGATCTCTTGTTCGGCTCTGAACTCCGCATTTATAGATGGGAATGAAAAGCTTACTCTATTTCGGACGGAATGGTAATAGCCTTCTGCTCCTAGTTATCACATTGAAATCCATGTGATCCTTCCCTCAGAAGCTGAGTCCTTTCATCCAATGGTCTTTCAAAGAAGAGGTCAACCATCGCAATAGAGAAGGTACGAGGAGGAAAAAACAAGAGTACAACTTAGAGATAAGGTATGAAATTGGGCTGTACAAATTCTACAGGAGTAAGACATTCACCCCAGCTCTTTCTTTCGATTCGGGCATCTCCTTAATATGAATATTAATCTATAAATTACCATTAAATGCCCAGCTGAGATGATAAGAACATTCGACGACATTAGCATCCTAAAAAGCTCATGACATCTCGCGAGTCGCTCTTAGGGGGAATATCCGATCTTCGAAAATCCACCGCTCTTGCTGAGAATAGGATGGGCGTATGGACAGTGAATCAATAGTATAAGCAATAGGCGATTAGGAAAGGTGAAAGAAGGTCTTTGCACCAATCCCCTCTTTGAATAGCCTCTTTGCATCTTTGAAGGACAACTACTATTTCATCAACAGCTATTGAATCTTGTCTTTGAGAATCCGTTGTACATGAATACACTGTTACAGAAGGAGCAGCACGAAATGATAATTGCAAATACAATCATAATTATAGTTTTCCCTTACAGCAAAGGAATAATAAAAAATGAACCACTTTCTATAGAGAAAATTTGAAATAAAGAAAGAACTCATTTTAGTCAAGACAAATGGTCCCACCTAAATGAACTAGTTTCATCAACAAAAAGGAAACGATTAAGGCAGATACGGACACAGTTCAGATGAGCTAACAAGATTCACTTAATCCTTTAGGGAAAACTAATCTATATTGGCTCCTCAGAATGGGAGGAAATGAAACTTAGGCAGCGGCGGGATTGGCAGCCCCATTTAGTAAGGCTCGATCCCCGCTAACGCAGGTCCCTACCCCCATTACAATACAGGGGCACCTTACGCTTACACTTACAGAAAACAAAGTAGCTGGAGATCCCTGTCCTGTGCCCTATTCACTAAGATCTTCGAATTAGCCCTTACCGAAAAGCACGGCTTACCTCACTATAGGAATTCCTATTCCGGTATTCTATCTATTCACCCTCAGATCACTGAAACTCGCTTTCAAGCTTGATTGAGGGCATGCTTGCTATGCCTTTTCCCTTCCGGGAAGATTGAGAACTTCGTCCGGGGTAGACGGGTCTACCAGCTACAACCATGAAGCTGAGGTCATCGTGTTGGAAGGTCTTCTTCCAAGGATGAAGCTTGACTCGGGTAGGGACTGCTAAGTCCGCAACTTTGGTTTGGAAACCTCCAGAGGTGCCGAAGGATCATACGCTTCACAGAAGGAAGAGATAGAATCCAGCTTTTGTTTGTTATCAGGAGTGCAAGTTCCCAACATCGCTCCGGTTGGAATTAGAGAAACAAAGTTAGTTTCGGTATGATAAAATAACCAATCCTGAATAAGGGATAAGTCAGGCGTGTACAGACTATGGCATCGTTAAGCCCTTTTAATTAAGTGTGAAATGTTTTGTTTCAAAGTAGCTAAGGGAAGTTTGGTCGGAGACCTGATCTTTGGTCATATAGCCGTGTGATAAGTCTGGTACTCTATTAAGAAAAGAAGAAAATTCCCTGATCGTCTGTCATATGTGCTGCCCATATCCTGAGCCTGCTTAGAAGGGACTCCATAACGGAGATCTTCTTTGACACGCGGACCTAGTTTCCACCAACCCAGATGTACCCGATTAAGTGATGACACTGACGGTACTATCCTTCCTTTTTTGCTTTGGTACAAAGAAAGGATCTCAGCCAAGCTTAAGTGACTTCTGGTAGTCGACCAGGCCGCTTTCGTACGCTTTCCCCAGTATAATGACTAAAGGAACTCTCTTTTTTGATTCCTCCTATTCCTGTCCAACCAAGGACTCAGAGGGTCGCATAGGTTCCGAGAATCTAGTCTGAATTGACCGGACATCAGGGACATCACTTTTTTTAATGAAAATCAAGCTTGAAATAGTAAAGAAGGGGGGAGTCAAGGAAGAAGTTTGCTTCAAAGCTAGAAAGGCTTAATAAGCGCATCTCCAGTACACTGAGCTTACACCTTCTAAATTTTCAGCACATTTTTACGAACATTATTATTTATTATATTTTCATAAGTAGTAAAGATTTACAACTAGGGCTTTTCCCATACCATACATGCAAACATAAAAAATAAAACCATTCAAAGATAGTTAGCATAGATAGGAGTCTATCTCCAGTAAGCATCCGGAGTAGATCTCAACTAAAAAAGACAAATAACACCATACATTAAAACACACTACTTTGCGTCTACAGACACTTATTTAAATCTTATAGAAAGAGTGGACCCTTTATGAAGCTTACGCACACATAGACAAACCAGCCACACAACTAAACACAACATTACAACAAAGTAAACAACATATTAAGTTAAAAGAAAAGCAAAAACAAAGGACTTCTTAGTTGTTTGCCCCAGGTCTCCTGCGGATGATGGAGGCCGCCCTGATAAGCAGCAATTCGCGCTCTCGGATGAGAGCCCTCCTTCTTTCTTCAAGGGCACTAATGTCGTCCCGGAGCTCTTGTATCCGCTTTACCAGGACCTCCTCCTCGACAGGAGGCATGTGCTCCCAGAAGGCAGCCAGGGTTTGCTCCTGCTGGAGCTTTGCGTTCTCTACTATAATAATAGCTTGCTCAATTTGAAAAAGCGTTAAAGTGGTAACTGGTGGATCCATATCTATCTCCCCTTGCTTTGCCAAATAGAGAAAGCAGCTTCTATTTATAGACGTGGGAAGCTCTAAGCGAAAAAAAAAGAGTCTTTCGTTTTTCGCGGGTATCGCCACGTGGCTTAATCCCGAAAACTCTTTCAGGAATAGAACAAAATAATATAGCGCACATCAGAGAAGAGAGTACCCCCCTTTATAATATAATAAGAGAGGCCCCCTGCGTCCTTTCTTCATAGATGGAGCAATCCTCACTCGACAGCTCGAAAGCGGATCAGTACAAACCCACGTGATCCGTATTCGCTTACGTACCAGGCGTGCTTCGTCGTACCCTGACTACTCCTCTTTCACTGGCTTCTACTTGTCTTTTACTGGCTTATTTGTACCCAGCTTCATGATTGAACTCCCCTCGGCCAATCGTCACTCGACAGCAGTCCTAGCGTAGGCTAAAGAAGTAAAGCCTCTGCCTCTATCGCTTGATTGAAAGGATCAGACACTTTCCCCTACTTTTGACAGCAGAACGAATTATATTATTAATATAAGTAAGGTAAACTTGCTTTTGCCGATTGCACTCGGATAGCGGCCTGGGCCGTCCTGGAATGGGAAAAAAATTAATTAGATGGACTGGACTTGGGCTTTGTTTGGAAAGCCAGGAAAAGGTGGCATTTCCGGGCCAGGAAAATGGATCTGAATGCTAACATTGGGCTAACCTTCACTCCAATAGAATGGGGAAACGAGCAGAAGCATATTTTGTCTGCCATCCCTCAGGGCAAATCCGTGTTCATCACAGGCTCTGCTGGGACTGGTAAAACCCTATTGCTTGAGGAAATAAATTACTGAAAAAAATGACCAATATGTGGTTTTGTCATACAAAAAGATCCAATTTGTTTGGACTCGTTAGGTTTGGCCCATTACCTTGAGTGAGGCCGAACGTGTACACCTTTTGTTATGAAGATGTGATCTTATCCACCGATGGGTCTTGTTCTAAGCCCAACCCTCTCGTCTTAGGGTAGGATATCCAGAAACCTTAAATCACGGGAACTTCCCCTTTTTGGTAGACAGCCTATGTTGGGCTGACTAAGCCCACTATCCTACCTAATAGGGTCCCATCTTGTGTCGGGTTAAGGGCGCTTAGTGGAACCCAATTTCTTCACTTGTAGTCTAGGGCTTTGCTTGGCATTGGGCTTCGATATAGCTTGCTTTCCTGGTTTTGGATTAAACCTCTGCTCTCCTAATTCAGTCTATAGGCTTAGAATTTAGCCCAGAAAGAAACCTTTCTTAGCATCCAATTGCTCGACTCGATGGGTACTTCTAGTGGTTTGCCTGCCGGAGAAGCTCTTGTATTTCTTTAAGGAGTTGGTTAGTGGCATAGACACCTCTTAACTCTAAATCGAATATTCAAGAGACTAAAAAGATCGGGAATGCACATCTAAAAGGAGAGGAACTTCACTCGCAAAAAATAAAAAGATAAACGATAGACAGAAAGAGAAGGAATTGCTGGGAATTCCAATGCTTAACGAATGGACTACTTAAGACTTGGAATGCTACCAGAATCGACAGCTGCTCTTACTGTAGAATATTCGATAGCGGGAAGTCAACTGTTCCCAGTGCAAGGTTGTATTCCAAAGGAAGCTAGCATAGCATAGCAATAGGGAATCCATATAGTATTGACTAAGGTACCACTAAGCTAAGGTGAATGTTATTGAACTACGTCCATTGCTACTGTAAGACAGGGGTAGATGAGCAAGATGTGGGTCCTACACACTTGGAACAGCCTCGCCAAGAGTACAGGAGTTAGGTTTAAAACACCAGTAGGGTAAAACATCTGTCCTTATCGCTTTATAGTGGGTCAATTCTCACCTCTAGTAATGCACCAGCGCACACGAGAAAAGGTTCAAAGACTGCCCTAAACTCAAGCAATGATTTATTGTATCTATTGAGTACTCAAACCCACTCTCATACCCTACTGTAAGTGAAAGGAAGCAGTACATTCCACTAGTGAAAGCCTCTTGAAACATGGTGTGAAGTATTGGGGAGTTACTTGGTCTTATATCCCAACAGCTGCAGATTCAATAGAGAGAGAGAGAGAATTCCAGGGGAAGAGAATATTCTATAAAGGCTATACCACCCCAGAAGATCAGACATCATTCTCGAAAAGCAGCTACCGGGTGATAATTACAAACTACCAGCTGACAGCTACACGGATTCACCACTACTTATGACTTATTACTCCTGCTCCTAGACAAACTAAGAAGCAAGGAAAGAGGAACTATATATATAAGATATCAGATCTGTTATCCGCTACAACTCTAACTCCTTACTCAGGAACTACCTAGCTACCGGTAAATCCGAGATTGGATTGAGATAGGCCAAGACTGGATTGAATGCATCTCTCCTGTAATGGGTTCACTCGGGTCTAAGACCGCACGGGAATGCATCTAGTCATGGTCATCAACATTTCTTAGACCTTGATCTTAAGATCTTAAAGCGGTGACTTCAGCGACTTGCTCTCATTCTTTTCTCAAACAAAGGACTTCGAACTCAATAATGCTAGTTTAGTTCCACCCTTGATCGCCCGTCTGTAATCTGTAATAGGGCACTCTGGGAAGATTTTCTCCTTCCAACAAGGGATCCTGTTCATCCACTCAAGCGCATTGGATCGTTGGTTAGCGTGGGTGGGCATCTCACTCCCTCAAGTATTTACAATGTCACATTGGGCTCTGGCCTCTTTTGATAAACGAGCTTAAGCTAGGTTCAGAATAGATAGATGGGTGTGTAGAATGTGATACCTCATTTCAATGCATAGCCCTTTCATCAGTATGGGGCTGATTGAAGCCAGTAGGAGGAGCCCTTCTTAAAGACCTAGTTTCAGGGTGTAAGGGAGAGAGGGCTGCTTACTACTTGTTAAAAGAGAAAGCGATAAAAACACAACTGTAATGGTGCCCCTCACTACAAGATTAACTTTGACATCGCTCCTGCAACAGCAATTATGATAGGCATTTCACCACCTGAAGGAAAGAAGAAATGCCGGATGGATTCCCTTCCACTACTAGACGGAAGACTTAGAAGAAAGCTAAGTCAACCGGCTTCGGGAATGGAGCTAGACCTGCAACCGCATTCACTCGATCTACGACTTCGAAGACATCAACTGAGGTGAGGGAAGAACGAAAAGAGATTCATCTTTAAATAGGGGAGTTAAAGAGGCTCGACTAAGCAAAACAGTTGCAGAGTATCATTCAAAGAGCTGATGTTGCGGTAAAGTCAAAAGAGAGTTCTGAGTTCACAACGTTCGAAGATGCTCTTAGATAGGAGACGAAAGGGATAGGGCTGCAACCTCTCTGCTAAAGCAGGAATAAGCTCCACCGGCTGGCTAGAGGGACGAGAGAGATGTTATTCGAACGATAGAATGGACGGGCTTAGGGGAGGGACAGAATGAATAGCCCGACAGGAGCATCAATTCCTTATTATAATCAGAAAAGGAAGAATACGATCTTGTCGCAATGGAATCCGTAACTGCAGCTATTGAGTCTGCTGTGGGCCTAGAAGAGAGCTTTCACTGGCTTGGCTTTTTCTGTTGATGGATGTAGATATAAGTCGTCTCTTGGCCAGGGCATTGGCAGCTTCCACTCCTCCCTTCGATAAGCTTCCCTTTTTTGGCACTGGACCATGGGAACATCTATAGATTCCGCTATCGGGAAAGTCAGGCA